ACTAACTAAAGTACTTATCATTAAAAAGAAAAATCCACTATATATTAATGGGATTCCTGGATCTGATTTAATTTGTAAACCACTAGAACTTATTATATCTACTAATGATATATTATCAAAAGTTTCATTAATCTCTAGATTACCTAAAAATTGTCCTAATTCACTATAAATTGAACAATAACCTTGTAAATTATCAATTAAAACAATAAATCCTTTTTCTAAGTTCGAACTAGTATCAATCCACGTTATCCATATTTTATTTTTTGAATCTAGTAAACTAATTAATGGATATTGTAATATTTTTGAATTTGAATTTTTAATTCTTAATGCTAATAAATTCCAATCTGTTTGATAATAATTTATTCCTTTATGTCTTATAGGAGAATTTACAAAGATTGTTTGATGTTTAATTTCATTCCCCTCATTATTCAATATAGATATATCTGAGTAAAACTGTTTTACAGTATTTTGTTTAGTATAATTAATCCAGAAATCATTAATTCTTGTCGATATTTTAGGTAATACTGTAAATTTTCCATTATTTAAAACATTTTGAATATGAAAAATTTCCGTTTTAGGGACAATTTCTTGTGCTTTGAATCCACTAGTCGATCCAATCACAGTACCAATTAATATTAATATCATACTAAAATGAACAATAATAGGTGCAATTCTGCCAATCAGCCCTTTATAAGCATATATGATATTTTTTTGTTGAAAGATTGAATAATTAATAGATTTGATTCTAAAAAACAATTGAGAAAATTTTAAATTGTAAAGTTTCGTTGAAATCTTCAATTTTTTAAATTGATTTGGTGTTCTAAAAAATTGACATCTACTTGAAATTTTTAAAGATGGTAATTGCTGTAAAATTGTACAAGTAAGTAAACTTACGGCAAAAATAATGATTAAACTTATAAACCACCACGTTTTATAGACATGATCAAATCCAAATTTAAGAATTATTTCCCATGACAAAAATCCCAAAACAGGATTTATCAATGGATAATTTTTTTGATAAATTTCAATTGGTTGATCTTGTTCAATTACTGTTCCAATAATGCTAAAAGATGCAATAATTAATAAAATTATTATTGCAAATCGTAAATCTGCTATTAATTTAAAAAACTTTTGTTTCATTTAACTATTAAATTGTTCTTATATTATTTTAGATGATGCTAAACGAATACGACCAGATGCGGCCCAATTTTGTAATTTTAAGTTTTGATCACTTTCTAGTTGTGCTAAAGGAATCAGTTGACTTAAAGCTAAACAAATGTCATCTGTCGTAAACTCTCTTTGTTCATAAAAAGCATGATACATAGCTTCTATTATACTTTGTCTAATTTCCGCTCCTGAAAATAATTCTGATAATTGAGCTAATTTGTCATAATCAAATGAATTCCAAGTTTTTGGTCTAAATTCTTTTAAATGAATTTGAAATATTTGTCTTCTTTCATCTTTTTGTGGTAAATCTAAAAAGAAAATTTCATCAAACCGTCCTTTTCTAATAATTTCTAATGGTAACAATTCAACATTATTTGCAGTTGCTACAACAAATACAGGTTTTGTTTTCTCAGAAAGCCAACTTATAAAAGTTGCTAAAATTCTATTACTTGTTCCACTGTCACCTCGACTATCGTTAATACTAAATGCTTTATCAATTTCATCAATCCACAAAATACAAGGTGACAATGTTTCTGCGATTTCAATTGTTTGACGTAATCGTGATTCTGATTCACCAACAATACCACCAAAAAGTTTTCCTACGTCTAATTTTAATAAAGGCAATTGCCATTCATTTGAAATGGCTTTAGCAGTCAATGATTTTCCTGTTCCTTGAATTCCAACTAATAATAATCCTCTGGGAGTTGGTAATCCATAGTTAAAAGCTTGCGTACTGAAAGATGTCTTTCGTTTTTTTAACCAATCTTTCAAATTTTCAACTCCACCAATATTTCCAATTCCTTCAGTTACTGACCAATATTCTAGAATTTCGGTTTGACTAATGATTTGTTTTTTTTCACTTAATAAAATCCCAATGCTATTTTCATTTATTGTTTTATAGGTTGCAATAATTTTTGATAATACTCGTCTTATTCTTTCAAGTGATAATCCTTGACATGCTTGAGTTAAAGTTTCAAATAATTCTGGATTTATCTCAATTTTCAATGAGGTTATTAATCTTTTCAATTCTTGACTAATTTCATTTTCAAGTGGTAATTGAAATTGCAATAAAGTAATTAAATCTTGTAATTCTTTTGGTATATTAAAATCTGATCCAATTATAATGATTGTTTTAGGTTGTAGTTTTAAAATTCGACTTATATTTTTAAGTTTTCTAGAAATTGAAATATCACTTAGAAATCTATTAAAATCTTTTAGTAAAAATATTGCTGGTGTTTCGGCTGTTAAACGCTCTACAAGTTCTAATGCTTGTAATGGGTTACGTTTTGCAAATCCATCATTATTTGGATTATTTGTATAACCATCAACAAAATCCCAACTATAGATACTTCTGTTTAAAGTCGTTTTTATATGTTTTCTTATTATATATTCGACTCTATCTTCTTCAATAGTATTGATAAATATAATAGGATATCTAGCTTTTAATAAAAGTGTTAATTCATCATTAAATGTCATAAAAATTGTATTGAAGATATGTTTGTTAAATTATAATTATATAAATTTTAACTAAAAAATTGTGTATTATTAGAGTAAAACATAGTACTTTACTCTAATATAAAATTTCTTAATGGGTAATTGATAATCTTTTTCGACCTTGACGTCGTCGATTTTTAATAATTTTACGTCCATTTGGTGTAGCCATTCTTGCTCGAAAACCTGATACTTTTAGAACTGAAGTACGGCTTTTATTTGACAGTGTTCGTTTTGTCATAATTGTATATTTTTATTTTAATTATTTAATAAAAAATTAAAGAATAAAGTTAGCTTAATTAAAATAATCTAATTAAAAATTTTTAAAACCCAATATCATAAAAATTTAATGTATTGATAAAAATTAAATTATTTAAAGAATACATGATCGAATTAAATCATAGATTACTAAATGTCGAGCGATTATTCCACGACTTTTAAATAATTCATAGGCTTCATCTTTATATTCAAATAAAGGATTTCGTTGTCCGTAACTTCTCCAACCAACAGCATCTCGTAATAATGCCATTTTTTGAAGATGTTCTTTCCATATAATATCAATATAAACTAATAATAGTGACCTCTCTAAACTTCTAATAAGACCGACTTTACGAATTTCTAATTCTAAAACTTTTGTTTCATAAGATAACCAAAATTCTTGGAAAAGATAAATTTTTAATTCAGTTAAATCAAAATTATTTGTATCAATATCAAATTTATTTAATACATTTATTAATAAATTTGTTCCAAATAAATTTTCTAACCTTGTACTTATCTCATTTATTGTTAAATTTTTTTTCTTTAATGTATTTAAAAGTTCGGTTATTATTTGTTCGCCATAAGCTAATATTTTTTGTTTAACTGAGGCACTTTCTAAAATTTTTCTACGTTCATAATAAATTACACTTCGTTGTTTATTTAAGATATCATCATACTCAAATAAATTTTTTCGTGAATCATAATCCAATTCTTCTATACGTTTTTGCGCTGAATCTAAACTTTTTGTCAATAAACTTGATTCTAAGGGGGAATCATCTAAAAATTGACTTTTCATAAATTTTTGAATATTGGAGCCACCAAAAAGACGTAAAATTCGATCTTCTAAACTTAAAAAGAATTTAGAGGTTCCCGGGTCACCTTGTCGACCACATCTTCCGCGCAATTGATTATCAATTCTTCTTGAATCGTTTCGTTCTGTTCCAATAATATATAAGCCACCCAGATTTTTAACGATTTTATTTTCAATTTTTTGATTCTTTTTTTCAAAATTTATCAATTCTTTTACTAAATATTTAATTGAACATTGATAAGCATTTTTCGGTATTCTAATTTGATCACTATCATTTAAAATTTTTAAAAGTTCTGTATCGGATAGTTCTAAGAATAAATTATCATTAACTAATGATATTAAAACACTTATGAATTTTTGAGAAACACCTACTAACTGCTTTAACAGTGGAAAAATAGTAGAATTTATCTTTGATTTATTTTTATTTTTATAAGATACGAGTATATTATATAGGGTTTTACGAACTTTAAACTTAGTATTCCCACCTAAAATAATATCTGTTCCACGTCCGGCCATATTTGTAGCAATTGTAATACTACCTTGACTACCAGCTTGTGCAACTATTTCAGCTTCACGTCTTACATTTTCAGGTTTAGCGTTTAAAATTTGATAATTCAATTTATATTCATTCAATAACTCTCCAAGCATTTCAGATTTTTCAACCGTAGTTGTGCCAATAAGAATTGGTTGGTTTTTTAAAGAAAGAGTTTTACATTCTTTAGCAATTGCATTCCATTTTGATATATCATCTTTATAGATTACATCATCTAAATCGTTTCGTAAACTAGGTTTCGCTGTGGGTATTTCAATAACCGGTAAATTATAAATTTTATCAAATTCAACTTCTGAAGTTTTTGCAGTACCTGTCATCCCAGATAATTTTGGATATAACAAAAATAAATTTTGATAAGTAATTGAAGCAGCTGTTTCTGTATTTTGACGAATTGGTAATCCTTCTTTAGCTTCAACCGCTTGATGTAAACCATCACTCCAACGTCTATCAATCATTATTCGGCCTGTAAATTCATCAACAATTATAATTTGATTATTTTGAACTATATAATGTACATCACGGAAAAATAAAGTTGTTGCCTTTAGTGCATTTATAATATATGGAATCCATGGATCATTAGGATTATATAAATCATTAATCTTTAAAATTTGTTCGATTTGAATTGCACCTTCTTTTGTTAAAATAACATTTCTATTTTTTTCATCTACTTTAAAATGAACGTTTACTTCTAAATAATCGGTAACTTCGGCTGCTATAATATATTTATCAATCGAAGTTTCAACGGCATTAGAAATAATTAATGGAGTTTGAGCTTCATCAATTAAAACTGAATCCACTTCATCAACAATACAGTAATTAAATGGTCGTAAAACTACATTACTAATATTCAATGACATATTGTCACGTAAATAATCAAATCCTAATTCATTGTTAGTTACATAAGTGATATCAGAATCATAATTTTTTTGCCTTTCAATTCCACTCATGTTTTCCTGAATTAATCCGGTATTTAAACCTAAAAACCTATATACCTGACCCATTGAGATTTGATCTCTATTTGCTAAGTAATCATTTACTGTTACAATGTGAACACCTTTTTTTGTTAATGCATTTAAATATGCCGGTAAAGTTGCAACAAGTGTTTTTCCTTCTCCAGTTTTCATTTCTGCAATTTTACCACTATTTAATACTAATCCTCCAATTAATTGAACATCAAAATGACGTAATCCTAATGTTCGAATACTAGCTTCTCTTGTTAATGCAAAAGCTTCTGAAATAAGAGAATCTAAATTCTGATCTTTTTTGTAACGATTTTGTAACTGGATTGATTTTGTTTTTATTTCATTATCTGTTAATGTTTTTAAATTTGTTTCTAACAAATTTATTTCATTAACTAATAAGTTATACTGATTTATAGTCGAATTTTTTTGTAATATATTTTTTAGCATTTTTATTTAAAATCTCGATTATAAGTTATACAAATAATCTATATGAATTTACTCTTAATTGAAATAACTAATAGGTGATTTTTTTATTCTTTTAATTTATCAATTAGGCAACAATGTTTACACGTTTATGAGATGAATCTTTATGATCAAATTTAACAATTCCATCTTTTAAGGCAAATAATGTAAAATCTTTACCACAACCAATGTTTAAACCGGGTTTAAATTTCATGCCTCTTTGTCTAACAATAATACTACCTGCTTTAACAATTTCACCACCAAATCTTTTTACACCTAAACGTTGTGCGTTTGAATCACGACCATTTTTTGTACTACCTGCACCTTTTTTATGAGCCATCTTAAAAGTCCTTAATTTTTATTATTTAACAATATTTATATCTTCAATTAATACACGAGTTAAATCTTGTCTATGACCTTGTTTTTTTCGTGTTTTTTTCTTTGGTCGCATTTTATAGACAATTTTTTTAGTATCACGCAAATGTTCTAAAACTTTTCCTTTTATTTGAACATGTTCTAAATAAGGTTTACCAATTGAGATTTGACCTTCATCATTTACTAATAAAACCCGATTTAAGACTATTTCTTTCCCAAGTTCTGTTGGAATACGATTTAAATCGTAATATTTTCCAGTTTCTATCCAGAATTGTCTTCCACTAATTTCTACAATTGCATATTTCATAATTTAATTTACAGTAAAAAAAATAATTAGAAAACTTAAATTTAAGAGTATTCTACTAGACTATTTTTTACTAAGTCAAATTATTTATTACTGAATATTTAGTTTTCTAAATTCTTTAAAATCCAAAGTTCATTATGAAAAAATTCAACAGCTTTAGAACGATCAATTTCTTTACTCGTTATTATAGATAAGGTTCTTGTTATTTTAATATTTTCAATAGTCAGAATTTCAACTCGTTTCAATTCAATTTCTTTTTCAATTGCTGAAGAAGAAACAAATGCTGCTCCTAATCCTAAACTGACGGCAGTTTTAATTCCTTCAATAGAATTTAATTGCATTACAATATTAAATTGCTTCGTTTCAATATCATTTTGTATTAAAATATTATCAATAAATTTTCTTATAGTAGATGTTGAGTTAAGTGTTATGAAATTCAAATGATATAAATCATCTTTGTTAATTTTTTTTTGTTTCTTAAGTGCAAATGGATGTGATTTTGGAATAATTAAAATCAATTCGTCTTCCACGAAGTTTTCAATTTGTAAATTTTTTTTCAACTCTTCGGGTACATCACCTCCTACTAAAGCTATATCTATTTCACGATTTACAACATTTTTAGCAATTATTCGTGTAGAATCAACTTGTACTTTAATGTTTATTTGTGGATAATGTTGCGCAAATAATGCTAAAACTCGTGGCATTAAATAAGTTCCGATAGTTTGACTGGCACCAACTGTTAAATTACCTCTGTCACCATTTTTAACATCATTTAAAGCTCTACAACTTTCTTCGCATAATGCTAATATTCTTTCTGAATATTGTAAAAAAACTTTACCTGATTCAGTTAAAGATATCGTATTATTTTCACGATTTAATAATAATATGCCTAAACGATTTTCTAATATTTGAATTTGTTTACTCAATGAAGGCTGCGATAAAAATAAAGTTTCAGACGCTTTTGTAAAGCTTTTCTCAGATGCAACAGCTTTAAGAATGCGTAATTGTTGTAATGTAAAAGGAAGAATCATTCTATTCAAAATTAACTTATATATTCAAGAATAATTAAAATTTAATAATTATTAAAAAGTTTTAAAAATGCGGATGGAGAGACTTGAACTCTCACAACAAAAGTTACTAGGACCTAAATCTAGTGCGTCTGCCAATTTCGCCACATCCGCTCTTAATGAAATATTTAATCTTCTTTTTATAAATTTTTAAATCGTAAAAATAGATTTAAAAATTTATTCTTCTATGTATAAACTATATATAAAACTTGTCGGTTTACCTTGCAAAACAGATTTTGCTAAAGATAATGATTTTTGTGCGGCTTTGTTTGCCTTACTTTTCCATACAGCTTTACGACTTCTTGTTTTTGTTTTTGAGGTTCTTTTTTTTGGTACTGCCATAATTTTTTCGATAACCAATAATACCTAAAAACAGTATAAAAAATAAATGAAAAAAAAGCAAATAATTTGTTTTTTTTCCATTTTGTCTTGTCGTATTGTTATTTTAATAACCGTTGAACTTGTTGAATTAATAAACGTCCAATATTAATAAAAGCCCATGTTGCTGCAATTAATACAGGCGCTGCCATCACGATTAAACGACTATCCATATTTGATATTCCTTTATAAATATTAAAAATTTAAATATAGAAAATGATATTACTCAATAATATTATTAGTATTATATTATATTATATTATTTCAAATTTTCTAAGTAATGTCTAGAAAGATAATTTCTATTTTCTTTATCTATCAAATTGTATAAACATATCTTAATAATTTTAAATTTGTTACTTTTTATTGAGTTAATCTTGTTAAAATAAATTGGAATTAATTTATAAATTTTAAAAACTTTGGCATTGAGCTATCTTCCCAGGCAGTCCCCCACCAAGTATTTTCGCCGATTTATAACGTTTCACAACTGAGTTCGAGATGGATCAGCGTGGTTCCGCACAGTACACTAAAAACACCAAAGCAAAAAATCTTTAAAGTTTATTAAAACTTTAAAGATTATGAAATATTTTATTTAAAAATTCAAGTCCTCGGTCTGTTAGCACATCTCAGCTCATACATTACTGCATTTATACTTGATGCCTATTAAACGGTTAGTCTTACCGTGACCTTACTCACTTTCGTGATGAGAATACTCATCTTGAGGTGGGCTTCGCACTTAGATGCTTTCAGCGCTTATCCACTCCATACATAGCTACCCAGCGTTTACCGTTGGCACGATAACTGGTACACCAGAGGTATGTCCTTCTCGGTCCTCTCGTACTAGAGAAGGCTCCTCTCAATATTCTAACGCCCACACCGGATATGGACCGAACTGTCTCACGACGTTCTGAACCCAGATCACGTACCGCTTTCATGGGCGAACAGCCCAACCCTTGGGACGTACTACCGCCCCAGGATGCGATGATCCGACATCGAGGTGCCAAACCTCCCCGTCGATGTGAACTCTTGGGGGAGATCAGCCTGTTATCCCTAGAGTAACTTTTATCCGTTGAGTGACGGCCTTTCCACTCAGTACCGTCAGATCACTAAGACCGACTTTCGTCCCTGTTTGACTTGTAGGTCTCACAGTCAAGCTTCCTTATGCCTTTACACTCTAGATACGATTTCTACCCGTTCAGAGGAAACCTTTGTGCGCCTCCGTTACCGTTTAGGAGGCGACCGCCCCAGTCAAACTGCCCGCCTGAAACTGTTCTCTGACCAGATAATGGTTCAAAGTTAGAACTCTAACATTAGAAGAGTGGTATCTCACTGATGGCTCCTTTATTCCCGCAAGATTAATCTCAACGCCTCCCACCTATACTGCGCAACTAAAGTCCGAGTTCAATTTCAAGTTACAGTAAAGCTTCATAGGGTCTTTCTGTCCAGGTGCAGGTAGTCCGCATCTTCACAGACAAGTATATTTCACCGAGCCTCTCTCTGAGACAGTATCCAAATCATTATGCCTTTCGTGCGGGTCGGAACTTACCCGACAAGGAATTTCGCTACCTTAGGACCGTTATAGTTACGGCCGCCGTTCACCAGGGCTTCAGTTACCAGCTTCGCTAATGCTAACCGACTTCTTTAACCTTCTGGCACTGGGCAGGCATCAGCCCCCATACATCGTCTTACGACTTAGCGGAGACCTGTGTTTTTGATAAACAGTTGCTTGGTTCTGATCACTGCAGCCTTATTGCTAAGGCACTCCTTCTCCCGAAGTTACGGAGTTATTTTGCCGAGTTCCTTAGAGAGAGTTATCTCGCGCCCCTTAGTATTCTCTACCTACCCACCTGTGTCGGTTATGGTACAGGCATTCTATATTTATGACAGTGCGAGCTTTTCTTGGAAGCTTGACATACACTACTTCAATGCCGTAGCATCTCGTATTCACGTCTTAACTCAAAGCGTTTTCGCCGCTTCTCAACATCTTGAACGTTTAAACCGGTAACCAATATCCGGCTAGTTTAGCCTTCTCCGTCCCTCGTTGTCAATATAAAATGGTACAGGAATATTAACCCGTTGTCCATCGACTACGCTTCTCAGCCTCGTCTTAGGTCCTGACTTACCCTCCGCGGACGAGCCTTCCGGAGGAAACCTTAGGTTTTCGGGGTATAGGAT